AGAAAGTGTAGTACTGGATCATGAGATTCGTTCACGAAAATGCAAACGTGTAGTTATTTTTAATAAAAATAAAAACCTACAAAATCAAAATACTGATACTTATCATAATTTCAAAGAGACTGAAAATACTGATAATGATGAAACAGACGAAGTGGCTTTAATACGTTATTCGCAACAATCCGATTTTCGTCGAAATATAATTAAAGGATCTAGGCGTGTCCAAAGGCGTAAAACAGTTATTTGGACACCCTTTGAAGCAAATGTACATTCCCCCTTTTTTTTGGACCGAATAGACAAAGCCACTTTTTTTTCTTTTGATATATTTGAGCCGATAAAAATAATTTTTAAAAATAGGGTATGGAAAAATACAGAATTCAAAATTTCGGATTATACAAAGAAAAAGACAAATTCTAATTATACAAATTATAATTATACAGAGAAAAAGACAAAAGAAAATGATAAAAAAAAAGAAGAAGGAAAAAGAAGAGAAAAAGAAAGAAGAGAAAAAGAACGTATAGAAATAGCAGAAGCCTGGGATAGCATTCTATTTGCTCAAGTAATAAGAGGTATTCTATTAATAACCCAATCTTTTTTTAGAAAATATATATTATTACCCTCATTAATAATAGCTAAAAATAGCGCTCGTATACTATTATTTCAATTTCCCGAATGGACCGAAGATTTAAAGGATTGGAATAAAGAAATGCATATTAAATGTACTTATAATGGGATTCAATTATCAGAAAAAGAATTTCCAAAAAACTGGTTAACAGACGGTATTCAGATAAAAATCCTATTTCCCTTTTATCTGAAACCTTGGCATAAATCTAAGACACGAAAAACTTATAACAATCTAACAAAAAATAAAGGACAAAAAAATGATTTTTGTTTTTTAACAGTTTTGGGAATGGGAACTGAACTTCCTTTTGGTTCTCCTCAAAAACAACTTTCATTTTTTGAACCTATTTTTAAAGAACTCAAAAAAAAAATTAGAAAATCGAAAAAGAAATGTTTTCAAGTTATAAGAATTTTAAAAGAAAACACAAGATTTTTTTTTCATGCCTTAAAAGAAACAAAAAAATGGGTTATTCAAAGTATTCTAGTTCTAAAAAAAAGAATAAAAGAACTCTCAAAAATAAACCCAATTTTATTATTTGGATTCCGAGAAATATATGAAGTGAGCGATGTTGAAATTCAAAAAGAAAAAGATTCGAAAATGAGTAATGAAATAATTTACGAATCACCTATTCAAATTCAATGTACGAATTGGATAAATGATTCATTGACAAAAAAAAAAATACAAGATCTGACTGATAGAACAAACACAATCCTAAATCAAATAGAAAAAATTTCAAAAGAAAAAAAAAAAAGATTTATATCCTCAGATAGAAATATTAGGTCTAAGAAAATTATTTATAATGATAAAAGATTGGAAGTGCAAACAAATATTTTGCAGATATTAAAAAGAAAAAATGTTCGACTTATTCGTAAAGTAAATTCTTTTCGAAAATTTTTAATTGAAAAGATCTATATAGATATTCTTTTATGCATTAAAAATTTTCCTAAAAAAAATACACCACTTTTTTTTCTTGAATCAACAAAAAAAATTATTAATAAATACATTTACAATAATCAATCTATTTCCAATGATGAAACAAATCAAGAAGGAATTGATAAAACAAAACAAAATAGAATTCACTTTATTTCAACTAGAAAAAAAGCATTTTATAATATTAGTAATAAGAATAAGAACTCACAGATTTTTTATAAATTATCTTACTTGTCACAAGCATATGTATTTTACAAATTATCACAAACTCCAGTTTTTAACTTCTCTAAGTTAAGATCTGTCTTTGAATATAACGGAACATCCTTTTTTCTTAAGAATGAAATAAAAGATTATTTTTTTGGAACAAAGGAAATATTTCATTCCAAATTAAAACATAAGAATTTCTCCAATTTAGAAATGAATCAATGGAAAAATTGGTTAAAGAGTCATTATCAATATGATTTATCTCAAATTAGATGGTCTAGTAGATTAGTACCAAAAAAATGGAGAGATACAGTCAATCACCACTCTATAGATCAGAATAAATATTTAAACAAATGTGATTCATACAAAAAAACCCGATTAATTAACTACAAAAAACAAACAAATTTGGAAGAAGACTCATTACCGAATCAAAAAAAAAATGTTAAAAAACAATATAGATATGATAATTTATCGTATAAATTTATTAATTATGAAGATAAGAAAAACTCATCTATTTATAGATTTCCATTACAAATAAATAATAACCAAGATATTTTTGATAATTACAACACACATAAACGAAATTTATTTAATAGGTTTAATAGGATAGTGAATACCCCTATCCATAATTATCTAGTAGAAGATAATATTATAGATAAGAACAAAAATATGGATAGAAAATATTTTAATTGGATAATTCTCAATTTTGGTCTTAAAAAAAAAGTCGATATTGAGGCCTGGATCAATATGGATATTGACACCAACAGAAATAAATATACTAAGAGTAGGACTAATAATTATCAAATAATTGAAAAAATTGCTAAGAAAGTTCTTTTTTTTCTACCAATTTATCAAAATCAAGAAATCAACTTATCCAATAAAAAAACACTTTTTGATTGGCTGAAACTGAATGAAGAAATACTAAGTTGTCCCATATCAAATCTGGAACTTTGGTTTTTCTCAGAATTTTTGATACTTTATAATGTGTATAAGATTAAACCATGGACCATACCAATCAAATTACTTCTTTTTAATTTAAATGAAAATCAAGGAGAAAAAGAATCTGCAGACCAAGCAGATTTTGAATCAATTTTTTCAAATCAAGAAAAAGCTGTTGAAGAAAATTATTTGGGATCAAAAAAGAAAAAAGATAAAAAACAATACAGGATAGAAGCAGAATTTGGTTTTTTCCTAAAAAGGTATTTGCGTTTTCAATTGAGATGGGATTATTTTTTAAATCAAAAAATGCTCAATAACATCAAAGTATATTGTCTACTGCTTAGACTGATAAATCCAAAAGAAATTACTATATCCTCTATTCAAAGGAGAGAAATTAATCTGGATATTCTAATGGTTCAGAAAGATTTCACTTTTACAGAATTGATCAAAAAGGGAATATTGTTTATCGAACCAGTTCCTTTGTCTATAAAAAAAGAAGGACATTTTATTATGTATCAAACCATAAGTATTTCGTTGGTTCATAAGAGTAAGCAAACAATTAATAAAAGGTACCGAGAAAAAGGTCATGTTGATAAGCAGAATTCAGATGAATTCATCCCAAAATATCAAAAGATAACTGGAAATAGAGACAAAAATAATTATGATTTGTTTGTTCCTGAAACTATTTTATCCCCCAGACGTCGTAGAGAATTGAGAATTCTAATTTGTTTCAATTCTAAGAATAAAAATGATATACCTAAAAACACAAGATTTTTTAATGGAAATAAGGCAACCAATCAAGTTTTTGATAAAAACAAAAAAGAAAAAAATAAACTAATTAAATTAAAGTTCTTTCTTTGGCCTAATTATAGATTAGAAGATTTAGCTTGTATGAACCGCTATTGGTTTGATACCAATAACGGCAGTCGTTTCAGTATGGTAAGAATAGATATGTATCCACGATTGAAAATGAATTAATGGTACATTTTTACTCTATTTTCTATACCCTGTTGAGTCGGGTCTATAAAGGCAAAGAGATGCATACATTGTTTTACATTCCATTCTGATAGATGATATTCATTTAATTTGAATGACATATTAATTAGATCTCGAAAGGATCAAAAAAATCAATCTTCTTATTTTTATTTTTGTTATAAATTTTTATCTTTGGTGAGTGCAGAAAACCATCTTTTTTGATACCAAGTCGAATCCCAATAAAAAAAAAAAATTGAAATTATTAACGAAATTAAGATTCATAAATTATTAACGAAATTAAGATTCTTGTATATATCAAATTAAAATAAGTGGTATTATTATTATTGATCAATAAAAAAATCTATCACTAAAAAGAGAGCAAGTGAGGGGAGAGAGTATTTCATTTTATGGTAAAAAAATCATTAATCTCGGTTATTTCGCAAGAAAAAAAAGACGAAAACAGAGGGTCTGTTGCATTTCAAATAAAAAGCCTCACCGATAGGATACGAAAACTTTCTTCCCATTTGGAATTGCACAGAAAAGACTATTCATCACAGAGGGGCCTACGGAAAATTTTGGGAAAACGCCAACGGATGCTGTCTTATTTGTCAAAGAAAAATCGAATATGTTATAAAGAATTAATTAATCAGTTGAATATTCGGGAATCAAAAACTCGTTAATTTGAAATTTGAAGATGCATTTTGAATTATTTGATTTATTAGATCTTGAATTTTAATGAACTTATTTACGTTTTCAGCAATTCATGAAAGAATGAATCGAGGAAAAACCTATGAATATACCAGCTACAAGACAAGACCTCATGAAAGTAAATATGGGCCCCCACCACCCATCAATGCATGGTGTTCTTCGACTCATCGTTACTCTCGATGGTGAAGATGTTATTGACTGTGAACCAATATTGGGCTATTTACACCGAGGGATGGAAAAAATTGCGGAAAACCGAACAATTATACAATATCTGCCTTACGTAACACGTTGGGATTATTTAGCTACTATGTTCACAGAAGCAATAACCGTAAATGGACCGGAACAGTTGGGAAATATTCAAGTACCTAAAAGAGCCAGCTATATTCGAGTAATTATGCTGGAGTTGAGTCGTATAGCTTCTCATCTGTTATGGCTTGGTCCTTTTATGGCAGATATTGGTGCACAGACCCCTTTCTTCTATATTTTCAGAGAAAGAGAGTTAGTATATGATCTATTTGAAGCTGCCACCGGTATGAGAATGATGCATAATTATTTTCGTATCGGAGGAGTAGCGACTGATCTACCTCATGGCTGGATAGATAAATGTTTGGATTTTTGCGATTATTTTTTAACGGGAGTTACTGAATATCAAAAACTTATTACACGAAATCCTATTTTTTTAGAACGAGTTGAGGGAGTAGGCATTATTGGTAGAGAGGAAGTAATAAATTGGGGTTTATCAGGACCAATGCTGCGAGCTTCCGGAATACAATGGGATCTTCGTAAGGTTGATCATTATGAGTGTTACGACGAATTTGATTGGGAAGTACAGTGGCAAAAAGAGGGAGATTCATTAGCTCGTTATCTAGTCCGAATTGGTGAAATGACCGAATCCATAAAAATTATTCAACAGGCTCTCGAAGGAATTCCGGGGGGGCCATATGAGAATTTAGAAATTCGATACTTTGATAGAGAAAGGAATCCAGAATGGAATGATTTTGAATATAGATTTATTAGTAAAAAACCGTCTCCTACATTTGAATTGCCAAAACAAGAACTCTATGTGAGAGTCGAAGCCCCAAAGGGAGAATTAGGAATTTTTCTGATAGGGGATCAGAGTGTTTTTCCTTGGAGATGGAAAATACGCCCGCCAGGTTTTATCAATTTGCAAATTCTTCCTCAGTTAGTTAAAAGAATGAAATTGGCTGATATTATGACGATACTAGGTAGTATAGATATCATTATGGGAGAAGTTGATCGTTGAAATGATAATTGATACAAACGAAGTACAAGATATCAATTCTTTTTCTAGTTCTAGATTCGAATTTATTAAAGAGGTCTATGGAATTATATGGATCCTTATTCCTATTTTGACTCTTGTATTGGGAATCACAATAGGTGTACTGGTAATTGTATGGTTAGAAAGAGAAATATCTGCAGGAATACAACAACGTATTGGACCTGAATACGCCGGTCCTTTGGGAGTTCTTCAAGCTCTAGCAGATGGGACAAAACTACTTTTCAAAGAAAACCTCCTTCCATCTAGAGGAGATACTCGTTTATTCAGTATCGGACCATCCATAGCAGTCATCTCCATTTTAGTAAGCTATTTAGTAGTCCCTTTTGGATATCACCTTGTTTTAGCGGATCTTAATATTGGTGTTTTTTTATGGATTGCCATTTCAAGTATTGCTCCTATTGGTCTTCTGATGTCAGGATACGGATCAAATAATAAATATTCCTTTTTAGGTGGTCTACGAGCTGCTGCTCAATCGATTAGTTATGAAATACCATTAACTTTATGTGTATTGTCAATATCTCTACGTGTGATTCGTTGAGACATAAATTTTTCTCTATTCCTTCCTCTCTAGAAAAGGGGAAAAATGAATTGAGTCGATATTTTCATTTTTTTATTAATTATTTGGATTGATGAACTAAATCAGATAGTTATATGAGTGAAAGAAAACAGCTTATATATAAATTTGCTGTCAAAATATAAAAATATTGAGTCTCATTTTCTATGTATAAGAGTTAGAGAGTTGGGCGGAAATAAACAAAAATAAAAGAGACCATTTATCCCAAGATTGGTTGATTAGTCATCCTAACTTGAAGCGGGTTCAAAAGATTAACCATATTAATTTTTCACTATTACTATTGTTTATATGTATTCTCATACATGTATTACCATAACATAATGGATGATTGAACAAAAACGAGTGGATAGTTAGAAACACCAATATACGAAAAGGATTAGTAATGGCAATTATGGAAATTATCCAAAAGTATATTTCTGCATAATATACAAAGAATATTAATTGGGGCTTTAAGTTGGTAGAAATGATCAGGCAGTACTACCCACAATTCCAATCCAGAGTATGCTCCTATCCACGTATTAAATAAATGACTATTTGAAACGAAATAATCCTTTACTTGTATTTTCGTATTTTCTAAGCCCTTTATTTCTCAGAAAAAGAAAGAAGAATAGAAAATATATATATATATAGATATAGAAAAGAATCCAATTCCAATAGAAATTACAATAGAAAAAAAAAAGAAAAAAAAAAAAAAAAGATCTTTCTTTACTTTTATTCTTTCCTTTTTATATCCATATTCGCATAAATAGAATTCATATCATAATTCATAAAGGAATGTAATGTATAACGTAAGTGAAAAAAAAAAAGCCGGGTTATTTCTACTTTTACAAGGAGTATTTTATTGAAGAATGGAATTATTACTCAACAAAAAAAAATTTCAATTTTTTACGAAAGTAAAAATTTTTTAAAGATAAAGAAAGGATGAGATCAATTCAGAAGTATTTTCAATTTGATTTATTATTCAAATTGGAGTTCTTATTATTTATTAATAATTTATTATATTTATTCTTAATTATATTATATATTTATTCTTAATTATATTATTATATAAATATTATAAATATAATTTTCTTCCTTTGTTCTAAAATTCATATTTATATATATTTTATTAATATTTAATAATATTTAAATATTTATATATATATTTATTTTTTTTTTTTATTTTATTAATTTATTTTATATATATTTTAATTTATATATATTTATATATATTATTTATAATTTTTAATTATTATTATTAAAAAAAAAAAACATATTATTGTTAAACAATAACAGATAGAATTCAATTGATCTAATTCAGGATCGTATGATATATTTTGACCTTATCTATCTTATAAACATATCAAGATAAAATACCCGGTCCTTAGATTTATTTATGGTCCTCAAGGAGCCGTATGAGATGAAAATCTCATGTACGGTTCTGTACTAGCGATGGAAACAGTATATAGTATCATCGACTATAATTATCTAATAGTTCAAGTACAGTTGATATAGTCGAGGCTCAATCAAAATATGGTTTTTGGGGATGGAATTTGTGGCGTCAACCTATAGGGTTTATCATTTTTCTAATTTCTTCCCTAGCAGAATGTGAAAGATTACCTTTTGATTTACCAGAAGCAGAAGAAGAATTAGTAGCAGGTTATCAAACCGAATACTCGGGTATCAAATTTGGGTTATTTTACGTTGCTTCCTATCTAAATTTATTAGTTTCTTCATTATTTGTAACAGTTCTTTACTTAGGCGGTTGGAATATCTCTATTCCATATATATTTGTTTCTGAGCTTTTTGAAATAAATAAAACATATAGAGTTTTTGAACCAATAATTGGTATTTTCATTACATTAGCTAAAACGTATTTGTTTTTGTTCATTCCTATCACAACAAGATGGACTTTACCTAGGCTACGAATGGACCAACTATTGAATCTTGGATGGAAATTTCTTTTACCTATTTCTCTTGGAAATCTATTATTAACAACTTCTTTCCAACTCTTTTCACTGTAAAGGACTATCTTATATTCACAATTTGGATCAAACAAGAGAAATAAACAAACATAAAATTATTCATATATATATTCCCAATATGTTTTCTATAATAACTGGGTTCATGAATTATGGTCAACAAACAGTACGAGCTGCAAGGTACATTGGTCAAGGTTTCATGATTACCTTATCCCACGTAAATCGTTTACCCATAACTATTCAATATCCTTATGAAAAATTAATTACTGCGGAGCGTTTCCGCGGTCGAATCCATTTTGAATTTGATAAATGTATTGCTTGTGAAGTATGTGTGCGTGTATGTCCTATAGATCTACCTGTCGTTGATTGGAAATTAGAAACTGATATTCGCAAGAAACGATTACTTAATTATAGTATTGATTTTGGAATCTGTATATTTTGTGGTAACTGTGTTGAGTATTGTCCAACAAATTGTTTATCAATGACTGAAGAATATGAACTTTCTACTTATGATCGTCACGAATTGAATTATAATCAAATTGCCTTGGGTCGTTTACCAATGTCAGTAATTAACGATTATACAATTCGAACAATTTTGAATTCGCCTCATAAGTAAATCTCTTGATTTAAGATTCAAAAAAAAAAAATTGTGTATGTAATAAAATTGTGTAATGTAATTACTAAGATTCGATTTTGATCTAAAAGAATGAGGTTTTTCGTTTTCTTTGGTTAATACCTACAAATCTCAAGTATTGATTGATTAGTAAAAATAATGTCTTAATTTGGATTGAAAATCTATTAATTCATATATCTGAAATTATTTCAAAAACTAAAAACTATATATAATTTTTAGTTTTTGATAGGAATATTTTTTGAATCATCAATTTTTTTTTTCTGGTCTGGTCTCAATAAGGGCATGAAAAACATTTTGATTTATTTATTTCTTATTTTACATATAATGGATTTACCTGGACCAATACATGATTTTCTTTTAGTCTTTCTGGGCTTAGGTCTTCTATTAGGAGGTATAGGAGTAGTATTACTTACTAACCCAATTTTTTCTGCCTTTTCATTGGGACTGGTTCTTGTTTGTATATCCTTATTCTATATTCTATTAAATTCATATTTTGTAGCTGCTGCCCAACTCCTTATTTACGTGGGAGCTATAAATGTTTTAATCCTATTTGCTGTAATGTTCATGAATGGTTCAGACTATTCCAACGATTTTACTCTTTGGACCATTGGGGATGGGGTTACTTTGTTGGTTTGTACAAGTATTTTTCTTTTACTAATGACTACTATTACGGATACGTCATGGTACGGGATTATTTGGACTACAAGATCAAACCAGATTATAGAGCAAGATTTGATAAGTAATAGTCAACAAATTGGAATTCATTTATCAACAGATTTTTTTCTTTCATTTGAATTCATTTCGATAATTCTTTTAGTTGCTTTAATAGGTGCAATTGCCGTGGCGCGCCAATAATAAATCTATAAAATTAGCAACAGCAATCAAAATAAAATTTCATTTTGTGTTATCACATTTATTTTCCTTCAATTAAAATTCAAGATTGTTTATGTATAAAATAAAAAGATAAAATAGAAATTTTATTTTATTTGATCTATTACTAATAGTTTATTCCGTACTTTTTTTTGATTCTAGTCAATTGAATCCGTCGAATTGTTGTTCATATTATATTGAAATGAATTGAAATTGATAAGGAGTTGATCAATGATGCTCGAACATGTACTTGTTTTGAGTGCTTACTTATTTTCTATCGGTATCTATGGATTGATCACGAGCCGAAATATGGTTAGAGCCCTTATGTGTCTTGAACTTATACTGAATGCGGTTAATATAAATTTCGTAACATTTTCTGATTTTTTTGATAGTCGCCAATTAAAAGGAAATATTTTCTCCATTTTTGTTATAGCTATTGCAGCCGCTGAAGCAGCTATTGGACCAGCAATTGTTTCGTCAATTTATCGTAACAGAAAATCAATTCGTATAAATCAATCTAATTTGTTGCATAAGTAGTATTAATCATAGAAATTAGAATATTGATAAGTTCGAATTAGCATATATTATACATAATAATGATCCGGTTTGCGAAAATGTAAGAAATCAAAGTATCTTGGCTTTTTCACATGAGTTGATTCAGAAGTAAGTAGATTAGTAGGTAAATTGATTTAAAAAAATTCTGATAAATCATTGATTCATCTGGTGTCTAAATATATGATTCATTTACAAGTTTACTAGATCAAAATTTCTAATTAAAAAAAATTCTAGATCCAATGTCACATTCAGTAAAGATTTATGATACATGTATAGGGTGCACTCAATGTGTCCGAGCCTGCCCCACAGATGTATTAGAAATGATACCTTGGGACGGGTGTAAAGCTAAGCAAATTGCTTCTGCTCCAAGAACAGAAGACTGTGTGGGTTGTAAGAGATGTGAATCCGCCTGTCCAACAGATTTTTTGAGTGTTCGAGTTTATTTATGGCATGAAACAACTCGAAGTATGGGTCTAGCTTATTGATCCATTCCAAAAAACCTACTCGAATACGAATACATTTTATTTTTTTTTTTACCTTTCCCGACAAAAACCCGTGCTCCAAAATATTGGAGCACGGGTTTTTGTCGGTCCAAGTGTATTTTATTTTTACCACGAATTACTTTCCTTGGTTAACGATAGTTGTATTTTTGCCAATCTTTGCGGGTTCCTTAATTTTCTTTCTTCCTCATAGAGGAAATAAGGTAATTAGATGGTATACTCTTTGTATATGTATAATAGAACTCCTTCTAACAACCTATGCATTTGGTTATCATTTCCAATTGGACGATCCATTAATCCAATTAATAGAAAATTATAAATGGATCAATTTTTTTGATTTTTACTGGAGATTGGGAATAGATGGAATTTCTATAGGACCTGTTTTGCTAACGGGATTTATCACTACTTTAGCTACTTTAGCGGCTCGGCCGGTTACTCGAGATTCCCGATTATTCCATTTCCTGATGTTAGCAATGTATAGCGGTCAAATAGGACCATTTTCTTCTCAAGACCTTTTACTTTTTTTCATCATGTGGGAATTAGAATTAATTCCGGTTTATCTACTTCTCTCCATGTGGGGGGGAAAGAAACGTTTGTATTCAGCTACAAAATTTATTTTGTACACTGCAGTAAGTTCTGTTTTTTTATTAATGGGAATTCTGGGTATTTGTTTATATGGTTCTAATGAACCAACATTAAATTTTGAAACATCAGCTAATCAATCCTATCCTGTAGCAGTGGAAATACTATTTTATCTTGGATTTTTTATTGCTTTTGCTGTCAAATTGCCGATTATACCCTTACATACATGGTTACCGGACACTCATGGAGAGGCGCATTACAGTACTTGTATGCTTCTAGCTGGAATCTTATTAAAAATGGGAGCATATGGGTTGGTTCGGATCAATATGGGATTATTTCCTCACTCGCATTCTATATTTTCTCCCTGGTTGATGATAATAGGCACAATTCAAATAATCTATGCAGCTTCAACATCTCCAGGGCAATATAATTTAAAAAAAAGAATAGCTTACTCCTCCGTATCTCATATGGGTTTCATAATTATAGGACTGGGTTCTATAAGCGATACAGGACTCAATGGAGCTATTTTACAAATAATTTCTCATGGATTTATTGGGGCTGCACTTTTTTTCTTGGCAGGAACGAGTTATGATAGAATACGTCTTGTTTATCTCGACAAAATGGGCGGAATGGCTATCACAATTCCAAAAATATTCGCAACTTTCAGTATTTTATCAATGGCCTCTCTTGCATTACCGGGCATGAGCGGTTTTGTTGCAGAATTGATAGTATTTTTTGGAATACTTACTAGCCAAAAATATCTTTTAATGACAAAAATATTAATTACTTTTGTAATGGCAATTGGTATGATATTAACTCCTATTTATTCATTATCTATGTTACGCCAGATGTTCTATGGATACAAGTTTTTAAATTTGAATACTCAAAACTCTTATTTTGTTGATTCTGGACCGCGAGAGTTATTTATTTCGATCTCTATCCTTCTACCTGTAATAGCTATTGGGATTTATCCAGATTTCGTTTTCTCATTATCAGTTGACAAAGTCGAAGCTGTTTTATCTAATTATTTTTTTCGATAGTTTTTATTTTTACTTATAAAAATAAAAAAATAGGAATTCTATTCTAAGCAGTAAGTATGTAAGCCATCGAAAACCCTTTTTGTAAAGGAATGGAAATGAAGTAATTCAAAGGGTTTTCGACGGCTTACATGAAGTTTTCTTATATAGACACTTAAGCTGTACTAGCTTTGTTTTGAATTCGTCAAGTACTTTTTTCAAGATGTTAATGTAAATGAACCATAACTATGCAATCCTATTCCGAATAAATTTACCCCAAAATAACATATCCAAATTATAAGAAAACCTATCGAAGCTACAATTGCGGAATTTACACTTTCCCAATTTTGATTTGTTCGAGTATGTAAATAAATTGCAAATATGGTCCAAGTAATAAACGCCCAAGTTTCCTTTGGATCCCAATTCCAATATGATCCCCATGCTTCATTAGCCCATACTGCTCCCGAAAGAATACCTATGGTTAAAAAGATAAACCCTAAACTAATAATACGATAACTCCAAAGATCCAATTGTTGAATTAATTGAAACCTGTAATAATTCCGAGAAGAAAGAAAAGAAATGTTTGGTAAAACATTGTTTTTTTCGCTAACGTATTGAATACTAAAAATCCTTATTAATTTTCGAAATTTAATGACTAGAAGGGCTAGTGATAATAATGATCCGCATAAAAGAGCCGCATATCCCAATACCATCATACTTACGTGCATCATTAACCAATGAGATTGGAGAGCAGGTACTAATATTTCGGATTGATGCATTTCAGTTAAAAGACCCGAAGTAGCAAAACCTTGGGTAAAAATAGCACTTGGCGCCGTTATTGCTTTTAAATTGAAATAGGTTTTATTTTTTTGTAAATATGGAACCATATGAATTATGGAGAAACTCCAGGAAAGAAAGATTAATGATTCATATAAATTACTTAATGGTAAATGTCCAAAATAAATCCAACGAGTAACTAATAATCCTGTTATACAAAAAAAAATAGTTATCATGCCCTTTTGAGACGAATCATATAGTCCTACGATTTCATCGACTAATAATGTTATTAAATGAATTGTAATTACAATTGAAACAACTGAAAAGGATATATGAGCTAAGATATGCTCTAAAGTTGAAAATATCATAAATTTAAAAAAATAAAAAAAAAAGGGGGGGAAGAACTCTTCTTTCATTATAGGAATGGAAATCGGGAATTGAATTCATTATAGAACTTTTCTTTTTATTTGAATTTTCTAGGACTTACTTTTTTTAGAAGATGGCATGCCGCCACTCGGACTCGAACCGAGATGCTTTAGCACTGCTTCCTAAGAGCAGCGTGTCTACCGATTTCACCATAGCGGCTTGCTCGAAATCATAATAACTTTTTTTTATTCAATCGTCGAGATTAAAGTAGTCAATTCAATATTTTTTTTTAGGAAACATTCCAATTAATAAATAATAACTTGGTTTTAAATTATAGATTTTAACGTAACGTTTTCAATAGTTTTTATTTTTGTATTTAGATTTATTATTTACTTATAAGGGATAAGGGTACCTGTTTTATTTAACTTAACAATACAATAGGTTTTGATAATTTATTAGTTTATGCTCAACTAAAATGTAATTCTTCGAACGTTATAGTTATGACTTCAATTCATGAATAGAACTCAAAAGAAAATGTTTTTTATTATTTACATTTTAAAATTTAGAATTTATTTCTCATTTAGATTATTTAGTTTATGAATCTAATATCTAATAAAAAATTCATTTTTTGATGGAGAAATAGGATTTTCTGTATTACTAATTTAGTAATATACACAATAGATTTAGGGAATTATTTGCATAGCTTTGTATTAATTGTTAGGGATTTAGTTGTGTAGCGTATTTTTGTTAAAATTTAATAAACCTATTAAATATTGTTAAGTCTTGAGCCATAATGTGCAAATAAAATAATGCAAATTCCAATTTAGATCATAATTGTACTGTATTTCAAAAAAAAAAAAAGATTTTCTAATGAAATAAAATTAGAATTCTATTTTCAATTATTGAATCGATGGGGAAAATAGGAATCCCCATCCAAAAAACGATAAAATATACTAAAAAGAAAGGTAAAATCGTGTGCTTACGTTTATTCTTTTTCAAACACAAAAGTAAAAGTACTATTTTAGAATTCTAATTCAGTAGACAAAAAAAAAAGGATTCTACTATAAAAGCAAAACAAATTCAATTTAAGATTATAATTAGGTTAAAACATTAGAGAATCCAAAAAATTCTTTTTATTTATACATTCATTATATATTATTTTATTCTTATTTATTTTTTATTCTTAATTATATATTATTATTATTTTAATTATAATTATATTAATTATTTTAATTATATTATTTTATTCTTAATTTAGTCATTCTTTTATTTATTCATTCTTATCTATTTTTTATTTAATTTTCATTTAATATCTAATATCCATTTTTTTTTTTTTTTTTTTTTTTTCAAATCAGACCAATTCAGATTATTTCAATCTTTGATTATTTATTTTTTGTATAAAAAAAACTTTTTGAACTCTTCGTAGAAAGAGATTTCCCTAATGAAAAAGCTTTCAATGCCGCCCAATATCCTTTCCTTTTCCAAATATT